TAATTTTTTTTTATTTATTGGAATATTTATTAAAAATGGTTTAAAAATTAATTAAAATAAAAATTTACCTGTTTATTTAAGGTAAAAAAATAGCTTTTTAAAAAAATTATATTCTAATATATTAAATATTTAATATATTAATACTGATATAAATATATATATATATAAATAAATATAAATGTTTAAATATTATTAAATTTTTTCCTAAATTAATAATAAATTTAATAATATTTTATTATTTAACTGAATTTTTAAATAAACTACAATATTAATTTTTAAAATAAATATTATGAAAAAAATAGGGAAGAAGTAATAAAAATTTATTATTATTATTAATATAATATAAAAAAAAAAAAAAAAAAATCTATGTATAAAAATACACTAAATAAATAAAAAATTATGTTTTTTAAAATTTATTATACATTTATTTTACATATAAATTTTAGTATAAAATTTTAATTATTTTAAAAATAATTAAATTATTTTAATAGTAATTAAAATTAAAAATTTAAGAAATTAAGATTTAGTAATATGAAAATTAATAACTAATTTTGTGCCAGCAGTTGCGGTTAAACAAAGATTAAATTAAATTATTTCAGTATATAATTAATAAATAATAAATTAAAATAAATATTAAATTATTAAGTGAAATTTTAATTTAATTAAATTTTCTATATAAATTTATGATTTATTAAATTTTAATATAAACTAGGATTAGATACCCTATTATTAAAAATTTAATTTATAATACTAAAATAGTAAATAATAAATATTGAAACTTAAATAAAAAGGCGGTATTTTAGTTCATTTAGAGGAATCTGTCTAATAATTGATAATCCACGAATAAATTTACTTAATTTAAAATTTTATATATCGTTGTTAAAAAAATATTTTTAAATAAAAATAATATTTTAAAATTAAAATAAAAAATTAATTCAGATCAAGATGTAGAATATAATTAAGAATATGATGGATTACAATAAATTTATTTAAATGAATAATAAGTTGAAAAATAAATTTGAAAGTGGATTTAAATGTAATTTTATTTAATTTAATAAAATGATTAAAAATTAAAATATGTACATATTGCCCGTCACTTTCATTTAAAAATTGAAATAAGTCGTAACAAAGTAGAGGTACTGGAAAGTGTTTCTAGAATGAACAAATTAGAGCTTGTTATAAGTATTTCATTTACATTGAAAAGAAATTAAAAATTAATTAATTTGAGGGGGAAAAATTAAATAATAAATAAATAATAAAAAAAATTTTAATATTAAAATGAAATGGGGGTTAAAGTATTTTTAATAGAAAAAATTTTTATATTTATAGGGAATTAGTATTGTAAAAGAAATTTGAAATAGTGTATAATAATAATTTATTAAAAAGAAAATTTAATTTATTGTATCTTGTGTATCAGAGTTTATTAAATAAAAATTTTTAATTAAAAAAATCTCGAATTTAAAAGAGTTAATTAATTAAAAAAGTTAATGTAGTATAATTATTTTAAATAGTTAATTAGAAATGAAATGTTAATCGTTTTTAAATATATCTAGTTTTTTTAGAAAAAAATTTAATTTTGAATTTAATTTTTTTTTCTATTTATTGTATAAATTAAAAAAAAATTAAATTTAATATTTTGAGGGATAAGCTTTAAATTAAAAATTTATAATCAAATAAAAATATTATTTAAAATTTTTAAAATTTATATTGTTTAAAAATTATAATTTATTATAAAAAATTTAAAAATAAATAAAATTTAATAAAATAAATATTTAAATTTTTATAAAAAAATATTTTTTAATAAAAAAAAATTAGTAATAATGATAAAATTAGTATAATTTGTGTAAAAAAAAAATAAATTAATATTTAAAGTATTATAAAGGAATTCGGCAAATAAATATATTCACTTGTTTATCAAAAACATGTCTTTTTGAAATTAATTTAAAGTCTAATCTGCCCACTGATATAAATTAAAGGGCTGCAGTATATTGACTGTACAAAGGTAGCATAATCATTAGTCTTTTAATTGGAGACTTGTATGAAAGATTTGATGAAATATAAACTGTCTCTAATATATTAATAGAATTTTATTTTTTAGTAAAAAAGCTAAAATTTATTTAAAAGACGAGAAGACCCTATAGAGTTTTATAATTATTTTATTTTAAATTAATTATAAAATTTAAAATTAAAAATGAAATAATTATTTTATTGGGGTGATAGAAAAATTAGAAAAACTTTTTTTAAATATTAGATATAAATAAATAGATATATGATCCATTTATAATGATTATAAGAAAAAATTACCTTAGGGATAACAGCGTAATATTTTTTTTTAGTTCAAATAAAAAAGAAAGTTTGCGACCTCGATGTTGGATTAAGATAAAATTTAGACGCAAAAGTTTAAAATTTTGATCTGTTCGATCATTAAAATCTTACATGATCTGAGTTCAAACCGGTGTGAGCCAGGTTGGTTTCTATCTTTAGAAAATAAAAATATTTTAGTACGAAAGGATTAAATATTTAAAATAATTTTTTTTTATGAATACCATTAATTTGTATAAGTTACTATTTTGGCAGAAAAAATGTAATGGTTTTAGAAATCATAAATATATAATTAATTATATAGATAGTAAATGATAAATTTAGATCTATTAATTATTATTATTGGCATATTAATTTTAATTATTGGGGTATTAATTGGGGTAGCTTTTTTAACATTATTAGAACGGAAAGTTTTAGGTTATATTCAAATTCGAAAGGGCCCAAATAAAATAGGTTTAATAGGAATTTTACAGCCATTTTCTGATGCTATTAAATTATTTACAAAAGAACAAGTTTATTTAAATTATTCTAATTATTTATTTTATTATTTTTCTCCTGTTCTAAGATTTATATTAGCTTTAATAATTTGAATATTAATTCCTTATTATTTTAATATGATTATATTTAATTTAGGTATTTTATTTTTTTTATGTTGTACAAGTTTAGGAGTTTATACTTTAATAATTTCTGGGTGATCTTCTAATTCTAATTATTCATTATTGGGGGGATTACGAGCAGTAGCTCAAACTATTTCTTATGAAGTAAGATTATCTTTAATTATAATATCAAGAATTATTTTAATTATAGATTTTAATTTATTAAGATTTATGAAATATCAAATATTAATTTGATTTTTAATTATAATATTTCCTTTAAGATTATGTTTTTTATCTTCATTAATAGCTGAAACAAATCGTACTCCTTTTGATTTTGCTGAGGGGGAAAGAGAATTAGTATCTGGGTTTAATATTGAATATAGAGGGGGAGGATTTGCTTTAATTTTTTTAGCTGAATATTCAAGAATTTTATTTATAAGATTATTATTTTCTATAATATATATAGGAGGTTATGATTTAAATTTAATATTTTATTTAAAGGTAGTATTTATTTCTTTTATATTTATTTGGGTACGGGGGACTTTACCTCGATATCGTTATGATAAATTAATATATTTATGTTGAAAAAGATATTTACCTATTTCTTTAAATTATTTATTATTTTTTATTGGGTTAAAAATAATTTTTAATTATAAAATAATTTTAGTATAAATTAATAGAATAATAATTCTTTCTTAAGTTTTCAAAACAAATGCTTATAACAAGCTCATTAATTTTATATTGTTTTAAAAATTAAATTATCTCAGAATTTGTTAATAATAGGGTTAATAATGTAATATGAAAAATAAAATATTGTTAATAATTGTCCAGTAATAATATAAGGTTCTTCGACTGGACGGGCTCCGATTCATGTTAATAAAAAAATAGTTATAATTATAAATCAAAATAATATTTGATTTAATGGATAAAATTGGATTCCTTGAATTTTTTTATTAAAAGTAAAAGGAAGGATAATTAAAATTAAAATTGATATAACTAAAGTAATTACTCCCCCTAATTTATTTGGGATAGACCGTAAGATTGCGTAGGGGAATAAGAAATATCATTCAGGTTGAATATGAATTGGGGTAACTAGTGGATTAGCTGGGAGAAAATTATCAGGGTCTCCAAGAAGGTATGGATTAGTTAATGAAATTAATGTTAATAATATAATTAAAATAATAAATCCAATTAAATCTTTAAAAGTAAAAAATGGATGAAAAGGAATTTTATCTAAATTTCTATTAATTCCTAAAGGGTTATTAGAGCCTGTTTGATGTAAAAATAATAAATGAATTATGGTTATTATTAAAACAATAAATGGTAATAAGAAATGAAAAGTATAAAATCGAGTTAAAGTAGCATTGTCTACTGCAAAGCCTCCTCAAATTCAATTAACTAATAAAGTTCCTAAATAAGGAATTGCTGATAATAAATTAGTAATAACTGTTGCTCCTCAAAAAGATATTTGACCTCATGGGAGAACATATCCTATAAAAGCAGTAGCTATTAATAAAAATAAAATAATTACTCCAACTATTCAAGTATGTTTAAGATTAAAGGATTCATAATAAATTCCTCGCCCAATATGTAAATAAATACAAATAAAGAAAAAAGATGCTCCATTAGCATGTAGAGTTCGAATAAGTCAACCATAATTTACATTTCGGCAAATATAATTAATTCTGTAAAATGCTAATTCAATATTAGCCGTATAATATATAGTTAAAAATAATCCTGTAATAATTTGAATGATTAGGCATAAAGCTAATAAAGAACCAAAATTTCATCAAGAAGAAATATTAATTGGAGTAGGTAAATCAACTAAAGATCCATTAATAATTTTTAAGATAGGATGATTTTTTCGAATAGGTTTATAAAAGTTTGTCATTAGTTGAAAGATCGAAGAGGCCCAAAAAAAATATTTGTAATTTTTACAATTGCAATAAGAGTAATAAATAAATAAATAATTATTATAATTATTAAAAAATAAGTTTGTTCATTATATAATTTAAATAAATTAATATTATTTTCATTATTAAAAAATAAAAATAAATGGTGGGTATTAAATATATCCTCATTAAAAGATAAATTTAATCAAATTAAATTATTTTTAAAATATAAATTAATCAATAAAGTAAATATAAATAGGAAAATAAAAATAAATTTATTTTTTATTGAAAATTTTAAAAATTCATTAGATGCAATACTTGATACATAAATAAATAAAACTAAAAGTCCTCCTAAGAAAATTAAAAATAAAATATAAGAAAATCAATAAGAATTAACAAGTATTCCTAAAAAAATACATATTAAAAAAGTTTGTAATAAAATTAATAATCCTATAGAAATTGGATGGTTTATAAAAAATAAAAAAATTGAAATAAAAATTAATATAAAAGATAAAAATATTTTTAAAATTTCAAAGAATAGTTTAAAAAAAATTATAATTTTGGAGATTATAGATAAAGAATTTCTTTTTCTTTGAAGTTTTTAAAGAATATTCTTATTTTTGATTTACAAGACCAATATTTTTTTTAAATTATAAAAACAACAAATGATAGTAAATATAGGGATAATTATTTTTATTATATTTTTATTTGGTAATATAGTTTTTGTCTCTAAGCATAAACATTTATTAATTGTATTAATAAGATTAGAATTTATTGTTTTAAGAATTTTTTTTTTATTATTATTATATTTAAATATAATTAATTATAATTTATATATATTGATAGTTTTTTTAGTTTTTTCTGTTTGTGAAGGAGCTTTAGGGTTATCAATTTTAGTTTCAATAATTCGAACCCATGGAAATGATTATTTTCATGGGTTTAATTTAATTTAATGATAAAATTTTTATTTATATTATTATTTATTATTCCTTTATGTTTAAAAAAAAATATATTTTGAATGGTTCAATATGCTTTAATAATTATAATATTAATATTTATAAATTGTACTATTAATATTAGAAATTTTTTTAATATAAGCTATATATTAGGATGTGATATAATTTCTTATGGATTAATTTTATTAAGAATTTGAATTAGATTTTTAATAATTATGTCCAGAGAAAGACTTTTAAAAAGAAAATTTTACGAAAATTTTTTTTTATTAAATATTATTTTGCTATTAATAATATTATATTTAACTTTTAGTATAATAAATTTATTTATATTTTATTTATTTTTTGAAGGTAGATTAATTCCAACTTTAATATTAATTATTGGGTGAGGGTATCAACCTGAACGAATCCAAGCTGGTTTATATCTTTTATTTTATACTTTATTTGCTTCTTTACCTTTATTACTAGGTATTTTTTATATTTATCAAGAAATTAATTGTATAATATTATATTTTTTAAAATTTTATGATTATAGATTTTATTTTTTATACATTGGAATAATTTTAGCTTTTTTAGTAAAAATACCTATGTACTTTGTTCATTTATGATTACCCAAGGCTCATGTAGAAGCTCCTATTTCTGGGTCAATAATCTTAGCTGCTATTATACTAAAATTAGGAGGATATGGTTTATTACGCGTAATAATTATTTTACAAAAAATTGGATTAAAAATAAATTTTATTTGAATTGTTATTAGATTAATTGGAGGATTTTATATTAGTTTAAAATGCTTTTGTCAGGTAGATATAAAATCTATAATTGCCTATTCTTCAGTGTGCCATATAAGAATTGTAATTGGGGGGATTATAACTATAAATTATTGAGGATTTTTAGGTTCTTATATTTTAATAATTAGCCATGGTTTATGTTCTTCTGGTATATTTTGTTTATCTAATATTAATTATGAACGAATAAATAGACGAAGTTTATTTTTAAATAAAGGAATAATAAATTTTATACCCTCTATAAGATTATGATGATTTTTATTAATATCTTCTAATATAGCAGCTCCTCCTTCTTTAAATTTAATAGGGGAAATTAGATTAATTAATAGATTATTAAGTTGATCTTGATTAACAATAATTATATTAATATTAATTTCATTTTTTAGAGCTGGTTATAGATTATATTTATATTCTTATACTCAACATGGAAAATACAACCTAAGAATCTATAGATTTTATAGAGGTGTTTCTCGTGAATATTTAATATTAATATTACATTGATTACCCTTAAATGTATTAGTTTTAAAAATTGACTATAGAATAATTTGATTTTACTTAAATAATTTAAAAAAAATATTGATTTGTGGAATCAAATATATGAGATAATCATTTTAAGTTATTAATAAATTTTCTTTATGTTTTATTAGATTTTTTTTTTTATTTTTTTTTATATTAATAAATTTTTTTATAATAATTTATTTTATTATGTATGATATAGTAATATTTTTAGAGTGGGAAATTGTTTCTTTTAATTCTATAAGAGTTGTGATATCTTTATTATTAGATTGAATGTCATTATCTTTTATAATATTTGTTTTATTGATTTCTTCTTCTGTTATTATATATAGAAAAAGTTATATAAGATCTGAATTAAATTTAAATCGATTTATTATTTTAGTTTTATTATTTGTATTTTCAATAATTTTATTAATTATTAGACCAAATATTATTAGAATTATTTTGGGGTGAGATGGTTTGGGTTTAGTTTCTTATTGTTTAGTAATTTATTATCAAAATATTAAATCTTATAATGCTGGAATATTAACAGTTTTATCTAATCGAATTGGTGATGTGTTGATTTTAATAGTAATTGCTTGAATAGTAAATTATGGAAGTTGAAATTATATTTTTTATTTAAATTTTATAAATAATGATTTTTCTATAAAAATTATTGGGGGAATAATTATTTTAGCGGCTATAACAAAAAGAGCTCAAATTCCTTTTAGATCTTGATTACCCGCAGCTATGGCAGCTCCTACTCCTGTATCGGCTTTAGTACATTCTTCAACTTTAGTAACAGCAGGTGTTTATTTATTAATTCGTTTTAATAATTTATTAATTGAGATATTTTTTTTTAAATTTCTTTTATTATTAGCAGGTTTAACAATATTTATGGCGGGTATTTCTGCTAATTATGAATTTGATTTAAAAAAAATTATTGCTTTATCTACGTTAAGACAATTAGGTTTAATAATAAGAATTTTAAGAATAGGAATACCTATTTTAGCTTTTTTTCACTTATTAACACATGCTATATTTAAAGCTTTATTATTTATATGTGCTGGGGTTATTATTCATTTAATAAATGATATTCAAGATATTCGATTAATAGGAGGATTAAGACTATATATTCCATTGACTTCTTTATGTTTAAATTTTTCAAATTTAGCTTTATGTGGAATTCCTTTTTTAGCAGGATTTTATTCTAAAGATTTAATTTTAGAAGTAGTTAGAATAAGTAATTTAAATTTATTAATTTTTTTTTTATATTATGTTTCTACCGGTTTAACAATATTTTATACAATTCGTTTATTAATATATTTAATAGTTAATGATTTTAATTTATTAAGAATTTATAATTTATATGAAGAAGATTATATTATATTAAAAAGTATGTTTATTTTATTATTTATAAGATTAGTTTCTGGAAGATTCTTAAGATGAATAATTTTTAGTTATCCTTATATAATTTATTTACCCTTTAATATAAAAATGATAGTTTTTTATATTATTTTTTTAGGGTTTATTATAGGTTTAATAATTAGAAATATAGGATTGTATTCTATTAATAAGTTTATTAAAACTTATAGTTTAAGTTCATTTATAACATTAATATGATTTATACCAAATTTATCTACTTATAGATTAAATTATTATTTTTTAAATTATGGACAAAATTTATTAAAAAATATTGATATAGGTTGAACAGAACTATATAGAGGTCAGGGGATGTATAAAATTATTAAATATTATTCTGTTATTAATTATATTTATCAAATAAATAATTTTAAAATTTATTTATTTAGATTTGTTTTATGAATAATAATTTATATTTTTATAGTAATAATAATATAATTTAAATAGCTTAATAAAGAGTATAATATTGAAGATATTAAGGTGATTATTAAAATCTTTAAATATTTATAAAAAAAAATATTTTTTTTATTTACAATGAAAATGTAATGTTTTAAATAAACTATATAAATATATATATATATATATATAAAGAAAGAAAGAAATATTAATGAATTTAATCACTATAAATTAAGTTAGCAGCTTAATTTTATTTATATTTCTAATTGGAATTTATATTCAATTTTATCATTAACAGTGATATACCTCTATTTTGGTTTCAATTAAATAAATAAGGAGTAAAAACTCTGTCTTTTAAGTCGAAATTAAATGCAAAATTGCTTCTTATTTTAAGATAAATTGATAATTTCAATATTTTTTAATTGCAAATCAAATGTTTTAATTAAACTATAATCCTAATTAAAAATTTAAAGTAAAAATTAATTAGTTCAATTTAATATATTTTGATTTCATTCATGATAAAGTCCAATTAAAAGTACAATAATAAAAAATGAGCTAGTTTTAAACCAAATAATAAAATTAGTTATTATAAAAGAGGGAATTATTGGGAAAATTAATGCAATTTCAACATCGAAAATTAAAAAAATTACGGTAATTAAAAAAAAATGTAATGAAAATGGAATACGAGGTAAAGATTTGGGGTCAAATCCACATTCAAATGGTGAGCATTTTTCACGATCTATAAAGGATTTTTTTGATAAAATAAAAGATAATAAAATAAAAATATTAGAAATAATAAAAATAATTGAGGATAGAAATATTAAGATAAAAATTATTTATATTAAAAATTATTAAACTTTTTGATTGGAAGTCAAATATACTAAATATATTATATAAATAATTAATTTCCTCATCAATAAATTGAAATATAAAGGAAAAGTCAAACTACATCTACAAAGTGTCAATATCAAGCTGCAGCTTCAAATCCGAAATGATGATTTTTAGAAAATTGATTATTTAAATGACGAATAAAGCATGTGAATAAAAAAATTGTTCCAATAATTACATGAAGCCCATGGAATCCTGTTGCTATAAAAAAAGTTGATCCATAAATACTGTCAGCAATTGTAAATGGAGCTTCAATGTATTCATAAGCTTGAAGAATAGAAAAATAAATTCCTAACATAATAGTTAAAAATAATCCTTGAGATGTTTGATTAAAATTATTTTCTATTAGACTATGATGAGCCCAAGTAACAGTAATTCCTGAAGAAATAAGAATAATAGTATTTAATAATGGAATTTGAAAGGGATTAAAGGGGATAATATTTATTGGGGGTCATATAGATCCAATTTCAATACTAGGCGCTAAACTTCTATGGAAAAAAGCTCAAAAAAAAGAAATAAAGAAAAAAATTTCAGATACAATAAATAAAATTATTCCTCAGCGAAGCCCATTAGAAACTAAAATAGTATGTTTACCTTGGAAAGTTCCTTCTCGACAAATATCTCGCCATCATTGATATATTGATAAAATTACAATTAAATATCCTAAAATAAGTAAATTTATATTAAAATTATGGAATCATTTTACTAATCCTGTTACAAGAGTTATTACTCCAATAGCTCTTGTTAAAGGTCAAGGACTATAATCAACTAAATGATAAGGATGATTGTGTATTAATTTCATTAATTAACTTCTCTAGAATAAAGGGTTCTTAAAATAGTAATTACATAAGATTGAATAATAGCAACAGCAAATTCTAAAATTAATAATAAAATTTGAGTAATAATTAAGATAATTAATAAATAATTACTTATATTTATTCCAGAATTTCCTAATAAAGTCAATAATAAATGTCCTGCAATTATATTTGCAGTTAATCGAATTGCAAGAGTTCCAGGTCGAATAATATTACTAATAGTTTCAATTAATACTATAAAGGGTATTAAAATTGTTGGGGTTCCTTGGGGGATTATATGAATAAATATATGTTGAGTGTTATTAATTCATCCATAAATTATAAATCTTAATCATAAAGTTAAAGATAAAGATAAGGATATATTTAAATGACTAGTACTAGTAAAAATATAAGGAAATAACCCTAAGAAATTATTAAATAAAATAAAAAAGAATAATGATGTAAAAATAAAAGTAGATCCATTAAAACTATTAGTTCCCATTAAAGTTTTAAATTCTTTATGTAATTTATTAGAAATAAAATTTCATAAAGTAAAATGACGATTAGGAATAAATCAAAAGGAGTAAGGAATAAAAATTAATCCAATAAAAGTTCTAATTCAATTAAGTGATAAATTAAAAATATTAGTTGAAGGATCAAAAATTGAAAATAAATTATTTATCATTTTCAAGAAAAAAAGTTATTTTTTAAATTAATTTTATTTGAATTATTTAAAGATTTATAATTAAAAATAAAATAATTAATAATATTAAATAAAATAAAAATAGAAATAAAAAAAATTAAAGAAAATAATCAATTTATAGGTATTATTTGAGGGATAAAAGAATATTACTTGAAGTAATAATTTAAATTTGACATATTTATGTTATATATTAACTAATTCTTTATATATATATATATATATAATCATTAGAAGTAATTGCTAAATTACTATTAAATGGTTTAAGAGACCAGTACTTGCTTTCAGTCATCTAATGAAGAATAATTATTAATTCAATTAATAAAATTTTTAATTGAGATTCTTTCGATTATAATAGGTATAAATCTATGATTAGCCCCACAAATTTCTGAACATTGACCATAATAAATTCCTGGGCGATTAATAAAAAAACTAGTTTGGTTTAATCGCCCAGGGTTAGCATCTACTTTTACTCCTAATGAAGGAACAGTTCAAGAATGAATTACATCAGTAGCTGTAATTAAAACTCGAATTTGATTATTTATTGGTAGAATAATTCGATTATCAACATCTAAAAGTCGAAAATTATTAGTTTCATTAAATTGAAGTATATAGGAATCAAATTCAATATTATTAAAATCTGAATATTCATAACTTCAGTATCATTGATGACCAATAGATTTTAATGTAATTAAAGGGTTATTAAGTTCATCTAATAGATAAAGAAGTCGTAAAGAAGGAAAAGCAATAAAAATTAATGTAATTGCTGGTAAAATAGTTCAAATTAATTCAATTATTTGATTTTCAAGTAAATAACGATTAATAAATTTATTAAAAAATAAATTTATTATTAAATATGAAACTAAAATAGTAATTATAATTAAAATAATTAAGGAATGATCATGAAAAAAAATAATTTGTTCTATAAGAGGAGAAGCTCCATTTTGAAAATTTAAATCTGATCATGTTATCATTTTCTAAAAAAAGGATAATCCTTTATAAATGGGGTTTAAATCCATTACATATAGTCTGCCATATTAGAAGTTACTTAGAATAGGTAATTCATTGTATGAATGTTCAGCTGGCGGAAGATTTTGGTACCATTCAATTGAGGAAGATATATTTAAAGAAAATAAAGTAATTCGTTGGTAAATTATTGATTCTCAAATAATTATTATTATTATTATTATAGATAGTAAAGAAATATAAGAACCAAAAGAAGAAATAATATTTCAAGATAGAAAATTGTCTGGATAATCAGAATAACGACGAGGTATCCCAGCTAATCCTAAAAAATGTTGAGGGAAAAAAGTTAAATTAACCCCAATAAATATGGAAATAAATTGAATTTTTAATAAATAAGGATTAAGGGTTAGGCCCGTAAAAAGAGGGTATCAATGAATAAATCCCCCAAAAATAGCAAATACAGCTCCTATAGATAAAACATAATGAAAATGTGCAACTACATAATAAGTATCATGTAAGGTAATATCAATTGAAGAATTAGCTAAAATTACTCCAGTTAAACCTCCTACTGTAAATAAAAAAATAAATCCTAAACTTCAAAGTATAGAAGGACTGTAATTAATTTGAGTTCCATGTAAAGTTGCTAATCAACTAAAAATTTTAATTCCTGTTGGAACAGCAATAATTATAGTTGCTGAGGTAAAATAGGCTCGAGTATCAATATCTATACCTACTGTAAATATATGATGGGCTCAGACAATAAATCCGAGTAACCCAATGGCAATTATAGCATAAATTATACCTAAAGAACCGAAAGTTTCTTTTTTTCCTCTTTCTTGTGAAATAATATGAGAAATTATTCCAAAACCTGGGAGAATTAAAATATAAACTTCTGGGTGTCCAAAAAATCAAAATAAATGTTGATATAAAATAGGATCTCCTCCTCCTGCTGGGTCAAAAAAAGAAGTATTTAAATTTCGATCTGTTAATAATATAGTAATAGCACCTGCTAATACAGGTAAAGAAAGTAATAATAATAGAGCTGTAATACCTACAGCTCAAATAAATAGAGGTATTTGATCATAAGATATATTATTAACTCGTATATTAATAATTGTTGTAATGAAATTAATAGCTCCTAAAATTGAGGAAATTCCAGCTAGGTGTAAGGAAAAAATTGCTAAGTCAACTGAAGATCCTCTATGAGCAATATTAGATGAAAGTGGGGGGTAAACTGTTCATCCAGTACCAGCTCCATTTTCTACAATTCTTCTTGAAATTAGGAGAATTAAAGATGGAGGCAATAACCAAAATCTTATGTTATTTATTCGGGGGAAAGCTATATCAGGGGCCCCTAATATTAAAGGTACTAATCAATTACCGAATCCTCCAATTATAATTGGTATAACTATAAAAAAAATTATAATAAAAGCATGAGCTGTAACAATAGTATTATAAATTTGATCATCCCCAATTAAAGATCCGGGGTTACCTAATTCTGTTCGAATAATTAAACTTAAAGATGTACCTACTATACCGGCTCAAATTCCAAAAATAAAGTATAAAGTTCCAATATCTTTATGATTAGTAGAAAAAAGTCATTTTCGCAAATAAAATGGCTGAGGTATAAGCGATAAATTGTAAATTTATTAACGAGAAATTTCTCTTTTATTAAGCTTTATAGTCAAAAATGATATAAAATTGCAAATTTTATGGGGTATAAATAATAATACTAAGGCTTAAAGAAAAACTCTTTATAAATAATTTTGAAGATTATTAGTTTAAATTAACTTAAAACCTTAAAAAAAAAATAAGGTTCTAAAAATTATTCCTAATAATGAAATAAATCTAAAAAAATTAATATAAATGAAAAAATTATTTTTTGTATAAATTTTAAATCATTTAAATTTAAATGAAAAAAATATAAAAGAAGAATAAATAATACGAATATAAAAAATTAATATAATTAATCTTATTATAATAAAAATAAATGTTATAATATAAAATTTATTTAAAATTAAATAATTAATAACTATTCATTTAGGGAAAAATCCTAAGAAGGGGGGGAGACCTCCTAAGGAAAGAAAATTAATTATAATAGAAATTTTAATATAAAAATTAATATTATAATTAAATATTTGATTAATATAAAAAATATTTAATATATAAAATAAAAAACATATAATAAGAATTAAAAAAGAATAAATAAAAAAATATAGTATTCATAAATTTTCTCTAATAATTAAAGATGAAATTATTCATCCTAAATTATTAATTGAAGAAAATGCTATTAATTTTCGTAATGAGGTTTGATTAAACCCCCCAAAAGCTCCAATTAATACATTAAAAATTATAATAATTATTAAAAAATTTATATTGAAATAATAGGATAAAAGAATTATAGGGGAGATTTTTTGTCATGTTATTAAAATAAAACAGTTTATTCAAGATAATCCTTCTATGATATTAGGGAATCAAAAATGGAACGGGGTGGAACCTATTTTTATTAATAAAGAAGAATTAATTAAAATTGAAAAAAAATTATTAAAAAAGAAATTTTTAAGAATAAATATATTTAAGAGAATAGAGAATAAAAAATTAATAGATGCAATTGATTGGGTAAGAAAATATTTTAAAGATGCCTCAGAATTTAATAAATTATTAGGGTTAGAAATTAAAGGAATAAAACTTAATAAATTAATTTCTAATCCAATTCAGCAACCTAATCAAGAATTAGAGGAGATAGAAATTAATGTTCTAAAAAATAAAGTAAATAAAAAAAATATTTTATTAGAATTAAAAGAGAATAAAATTTAAAATAAGAATATTATCTTAAAATGAATTAAAGTCATTTTTTTTTATATTTTAGTGTAAGATGCACAATAATTTTTGAAATTATTAGATATAGTTTAATTCTATAAAATATAATAAAGGTAAAAAATTACATAATTTATTCTATCAGAATAATCCTTTTTATCAGGCACTTTATTTTTAAAAAAAAGGGGTATCCTTTATATTTGGGGTATGAACCCAAAAGCTTAATTTAGCTTATTTTTAA